TAATTTCTAGTTCGTTCTATTTGCCGCTTACTTATCTATCCCAATTTGATTTTAAATTGAATAAAATGGATATCTTTTAGACCATTGAAATCTGGCAATAGTAACATAGTCGTACCAATTCAATTTGGCTAAAAAAAAACCAAGAAAGAGGTGGTAAAGTCATAAAGTCAAATAAAATAGTCTTCTTCAAACAAAAATCTACCTATTCTATTATGACTAGGAATGCGGTACAGGGGATTTAACGAAGCTTGTGGAAAAAGAGCAAGTGAATAAAAGGTTTTCAGAATGTCATTTTTTTTATCATACATAATTGACAACAAGAAGAATAATTTTGTTCTTTTTACGAACCTTATGTCGATAAATCCGGGAGTCTAGAAATTCATTTCGGCCAATTGAACCTTCTCGAACTGTTTCTTTTTAAGAACCAAAAAGATTTGTGCCAAAATAACAGATCCCAAGAAGAACAAAAGACCTTGGACACGTAATGGATCTTGAAGTACTATTTCGGCATCTCCCTGTCCAAATCCACCCACATTAGGATTACTCGTTAATGGTTGATCAAATTTTATAGATTCACCCTCTGAAACAAGAAGTTCTGGTCCTGGAGGGATAATATCAACCACTTGACGTCCATCCGATGGATCTGTTATGGTTATTTCATATCCCCCTTTTTCTTTTCGTATGATTTTACTTACTATACCCGCTCCCGTAGCATTATAAACTGTATTGTTACTCTTGCTTCCGTCGGGATAAATCTGGCCCCTTCCCCTATTTCCTCCTACGTATATAGGATATTTTAAGAAGTGAACATCTTTCTTAGTAGCGGGGTCGGGGGAAAGGATAGGAAAAGTGATTTCACTATATTTCTGACCAGGTACAGGCCCTATCACAAGAATATTTGTTTTATTGGGGCGATAACTCTGAAAAGATAAATTCCCTATCTTTTCTTTCATCTCGGGAGAAATACGATCGGAAGGGGCTAATTCAAACCCCTCCGGTAAAATAAGAACAGCCCCTACATTCAAACCACCCTTTTTACCATTAGCAAGAACTTGTTTCACTTGCTTATCATAAGGGATTCGAACAACTGCTTCAAATACAGTATCAGGAAGTACCGCTTGTGGAACCTCAATATCCACGGGCTTATTAGCTAAATGGCAATTGGCACATACAATACGTCCAGTCGCTTCTCGTGGATTTTCATAACCCTGCTGCGCAAAAATGGGATATGCACTTGAAATGGATGGGCGAGTGATGATATATATCATGAGCGATACGGAAATAAATCGAGTAATCTGTTCCTTTATCCAAGAAAAAGTATTTCTAGTTTGCATGGCCTACTCATTGATCCAAAAATTTCTACAATAAATTGGGTAGGTTACTAGTATAGTTCCCTATCCACGATTCTGCTATTTACTGGAAGTATTTTACTGGAATACTTTAGGACCCGGATAGAATGTTTTTAATACTTATGTAGAACTACATAGTAAGAAACATTCTAAGTGGATTAGATTCATATTGGTGAATCATTTATCAATCATTCATTGAATGATAAATAACTACAAGTGATGGAGATACACGATTTAAATAACGGAAAATCCAATATTTAAAAATAGTATCGAGAATAACTGGAAAGGTGGAAACAAGACCAGATATAATTTGATCATTATGAATAAATCCAAAATCTTTGTAGACAGAACCAATCATTAGTTCCCAACCGTGGGGTGAATGAAATCCGATACATAAATCGGTTAATAAAAGAATCAAAAAAGCTTTTACTGTATCACTTAAATTATATAGGAATTCCTGAGCCCAAGAGTTAAGAATAACAAGTTGTTCATTACCTAAAATAGAATAACCACTTAGAATAACAAAACAGATTAGATTTGTCGAAAGGTGTAAAATCGTATGGATACGAGCCTCATTGTGTATCTTGATTAATTGGATCGTTTCTTTGTGCATTTCTATAGGAAGCTTTTGTAGATATATCTCGGAGTATTCCTTAATCATTTCGTCCAAGACGAGGATTTCCTCTAATTCTATGAACTTTTCTAGAATACTTTTTTCTTGAATATCATTCAAAAAAATTTCGGATCGACCGGTATTCGCCCAATTAGTAATCCAAGATTCCATACTTTTAGTCAATGAAAGAGAAATCCACCAGGGCAAAAATAATATCGATGCAAGATACAAAAAGGGAGGGAATGCTTTCTTTTTCTTTTTTGCCATTTTTCACCTGTGAAATTTTAATTTACCCACTTCATTCGTCCACGAATATTTCTTTCAAACATGAGTTATAGACAAAGTATCAACTCTATGAATCCATTTTATTTGCGATTTTGTTTGAATCTAGAAGGAATACCAAAATAGATTAAGACTCTACTTCGAATTTAACTGAAGAAATAATCAAAAATATTGTTTCCAGATATCTCAATTCATTAAATTCCAAACAAGTGTCTCCTTTCAATGAATGACCGAAAGAAGTACTTTAAAGAATGAATATTATTGAGATTTTGAGACGAAAGAATTACTTTTCAATAAAAATATCCAATATTTGGAAAAAATTCCAACGGTTCCCCATAGCCAATAATAGAATAATTGGGGGAAAAAAGATACAACAAAAATGAGCGACAAAACAAGACAGAAATGGGTCCAGTTATCATTTTTAAGAAAACCCATGATTGTTTAGTAAGGAACACAAACCAAAGGATAAAAAAAAAGGTCGATTGATAAAAAGGAAATAATTGACAAGATTTATTTGCATCTAAAGTATCACTTCCAACAAACATTGGAAAAAAAGAAAGAGAAATCTCTTTCTTTTGAAACTTTAGTTAGGTTATAGAAAAACAGGATTCTTTCATCTTTGCCTCCTGCTGAGAAAGCATTCCTCAGTTCCTTTTCTCAAAAGACTTCAATTGGTACGCGCAAGAAATAGGCCAATTCTGCGGCTTTTTGTTCAATTTCTCGTGGAGTCAAATTCTCATCAGTACGGGTCAACGGAATAGCCCCCCGGCCTCTGATGTCCATATAAAGGACACGACGAGCATAAATCCCCTCTTTAACTTCTATTCTAACGGATTGAATATCTTTTATACGGAATCGAAGGAATATACGACGATTTTTTCCAGGAAATCCCCAACGAAAAATACACACCATTCCTTCCTTTCTATCGAAAAGATCATAACCACTACCTACATTCCAGGAAATTGTACACCACAAATAGGAACTAATAAAGAGACCCGCGATACCGTAGAAAGACATTACGATACCTTGTGGAAAAAAAATAATTTGCTGAGACGGAACAAAAGATATCAAATTTCTACCAAGATAACTGGAAGTTCCAACTAATAAGAATCCTAATGAACCTAAAAAAACGATAAGGGCCCAGCAAAAATTACTTAGTTTTCGAGATCCCGTTATAAGTTCTATCCATATATGTTCTGATCGCCAACTCATACTTGATCCGATTGCATTTTATTAGAATTGAGAGAATACCCCAAATTATTTTGACTGTACTTTTTTTGTTTCCGAAGGAACTCTCATCAACTAGCACTAGTTTTATGTGAACTAGCACTAGTTTGATGTGAACCTTTAGGAGTAATTCATCAAATTGGTTAGATCTAAAATAATAACATCCCCTTCATATGGTCCCAATATCTATATTGATATACATATAGCTCCACCAACTTTACATTTTAGGCCTCCAGTGATCCTGATCTATTTGAAACTAGCTAGAATTCATTTACCCATAGATCGTTTTCTGCAAGCAGAAGAGCTTTTTCCTCTATGTTCGGCGGAAATAACATGTTATACCATATTTCCCGAAATAAATATCTGTGTTATGCTACAAGTCTAAGTTTCAAAAAAAAAGGATAAGAGAAGATTGGGTCCCCTCAGATCTAAACAATCTTGTTTTTTTGAACATGAAGAAATAAAGAAGCCATTGCAATTGCCGGAAATACTAGGCCTACTAAAGGCACAAAAATAGAGGGAAAATTGAAAGTTGTCATACAAAGGGTACCTCGATTTACTATTTGTACCTGTTTATTTTTTTTTTTAATATCATATTTTATACTAATACTAATTATAATTAAGAATTGTAATTATTAGGAATTCGTAGTTATTAGTTATTATTAATTAATTCAATTAATTAATTCTTAATAGAGATCTAAGTATCTATATATCTAAGTGAGTATATAGAATAAGTCCAAGGAATGTAGAACTAAATAAATGGACTTATTCATCTTTTTCCATGAAAGATACGTATGATAATCAACTTTATTATTTTTCTGCATTTCTTTGTGTTTTATTCTTGTCTTCAAATTTCATAAACAAAGAGTTTCTTACAAATTATCGAAAGATTCGTTCGAATGCGACACAATGGGGATTTTTAGTGAAAATGGGATTAAGGAAAAAAGGCGTGGAGCTTAAATAACTCACTTAGAACACTTTTTAAAAGATTACGCGGTACGATTAGGTCGAACAAGCCCTTCTGGAATAAATATTCAGCTGCTTGGGCACCTTCGGGTACTGTCTTATTCAATGTTTGTTCAATTACTCTTTTACCCGCAAATGCAATGTAGGAATTGGGTTCGGCAATAATAAGATCTCCCAACATACCAAAACTAGCTGTTACCCCACCAGTAGTAGGAGATGTAAGGATTGATACATAAAATAACTTTTTATTTGCTTGATAATCATATAAGGCAGACGATATTTTAGCCATTTGCATCAAGCTGAAACTTCCTTCTTGCATGCGCGCCCCCCCCGAAGAGCACACTATAATAAGAGGTAGAAATTGATTGGCAGCGTACTCAATCAAACGGGTGATTTTCTCGCCGACTACGGATCCCATACTACCCCCCATAAACTGAAAATCCATAACCCCAATTGCTACGGGAATACCATTTAGTTGACCTATGCCTGTTTGAACAGCGTCGGTTAATCCTGTCTTTCTTTGATAAGAATCAATATGATCTTTATAAGGCTCCTCCTCCGAA